TAGAAATGATATAGATAAAAACACTCTTAGTGGGAGTGATAGTGACAATTCTAGTTACAGTAATGTTGATCATTTAGTCGGCGTTAGAGACATTCATAATTTCGTACCTGATGATACTTTTTTAGTTAGGGATAATAATAGGGACAGTTATTTCATATGTTTTGATATTGAAAATCAAATTTTTGAGATTGACAATGCTCATTCTTTTCTAAGTGAACTAGAAAGCTCTTTTTCTAATTCTCGGAATTTTTGTTATCTAAATAGTGTATCTAATAGTGATGATCCCCACTATGATCCTTACATATATGATACTAAATATAGTTGGAATAAACACATTACTAGCTGTATTGACAGCTATTTTCGTTCTCAAATTTGTATTGATAGTTACATTTTAAGTGGTATTGTCAATTACAATGACAATTACATTTCTAGTTACATTTTTGATGAAAGCAGAAATAGTAGTGAAACCCAGAGTTCAAGTATAAAAACGAGTCCGGCTGGTAGTGAGTTAACTATAACAGAAACGGAAAATTCTAATGATCTAGATTTTACTCAAAAATATAGGCATTTATGGGTTCAATGCGAAAATTGTTATGGATTAAATTATAAGAAATTTTTGAAATCAAAAATGAATATTTGCGAACACTGTGGACATCATTTGAAAATGAGTAGTTCAGATAGAATAGAACTTTTGATTGATCCGGGTACTTGGGTTCCTATGGATGAAGATATGGTCTCTGTGGATACCATTGAATTTCCGTTGGAAGAGGAATCTTACAAAGAGCGTATTGATTCTTATCAAAGAAAAACAGGATTAACTGAGGCTGTTCAAACAGGCATAGGTCAACTAAACGGTATTCCCATAGCAATTGGGGTTATGGATTTTCAGTTTATGGGGGGTAGTATGGGTTCCGTAGTTGGCGAGAAGATCACTCGTTTGATCGAATATGCTACCAATCAGTTTTTGCCTCTTATTCTAGTGTGTGCTTCCGGAGGAGCACGCATGCAAGAAGGAAGTTTGAGCTTGATGCAAATGGCTAAAATAGCTTCCGCTTTATATGATTATCAATCAAAGAAAAAGTTATTCTATGTATCAATCCTTACATCTCCTACTACTGGTGGGGTGACAGCCAGTTTTGGTATGTTGGGCGATATCATTATTGCCGAACCCAATGCCTACATTGCATTTGCGGGTAAAAGAGTAATTGAACAAACATTGAATACGACAGTACCTGAGGGCTCACAAACGGCTGAATATTTATTCCATAAGGGCCAATTCGACCTAATCGTACCACGTAATCTTTTAAAAGACGTTCTGAGTGAGTTATTTCAGCTCCACGCTTTCTTTTCTCTGAATCAAAATTCAATCAAGCGGATCCTTAATAAAAAAAATATATTAATTAATCAAAATATAAATTATTATTTTTTTTTTATAAAACGAGTAGTTATTTAGTTTATAGAAATCAAAGCCAAAATCCATTCTACGGATTTTGGCTTGGTAGCATTTGATGACATAAGATTTAATTGTAAAAATAATTATGCGGATCATTTTTTTTTTACCGACATTCCCGATTACTAATCAGTAAAAACCTCTATCAAAAAAAAAAGAATGCATTCCTTCTTCCGCTAAATTAAAATTAGGCAAGGAGAATAAAGCGAATTTCGCGTTCTCTTCTTATGTGTATATAATTAAAATATAGAAAATTTAAAAGTGAAAAGTACAGAATCTTGCATCTTTCGATATTTTTTTAGAATCCCCAGTTTTACTAAGACTCCCTATTCCCGGATCGGATTGTAACAAATTTTTCAGGAAGTTGTAAGAAACTCTTTCTTTATTTTATTCCATTTTATGAAATTCAAATTATAAGACAAAAACAAGATAATAAAAAAGGCGATTATCATATATATATATATTTCATGTAGAAAGATGAAAAATTATATTTATTTAGTTCGACATTCCTTGCACTTATTTTATTATATTTATATATTTTTTATTATATCACATATACTCACTTAGATATGCTTAGTATAATTCTATATGAATTATAAATAATGATTATAAGATACCTTTATAACAATATAAATAACAATATAACAATAACAGGTAAAAATAGTAAATCCAGGTATCCATTTTATGACAAATTTACCCTCTTTTTTTGTGCCTTTCGTGGGCCTAATATTGCCGGCAATTGCGATGGCTTCTTTATCTCTTCATATTCAAAAAAACAAGATTTTTTAGATATCGATATCTAAAAAATCTTGTTTTTTTTTTCAAGATTTAGACTTAGACCATAACACAGATATCTATTTCTTAGAATAAAATATGTGATGTGGTTTCCCCCGAACATAAAGAAACTATTATTGTTATTCGTGTGTAAACATGATATATGAGTAAATAAATTATAGCTATTTGCAACGAAATCAAATCGGGATCGGGGCGAATGCCTTAAATGTAAAGTGAATATATCTATATGTATGTGGATATCTATAGGAAATCATGCGAAATGGATATTATTATTTTATATCTAACCAATTCGATGAATTACTCCTAAAATAAAAGTTCACATCAGAATAGTGCTAGTTGATGAGAGTTATTTCGGAAACACACAAAAAGTCAAATTAATTTGGGTTATTCTCTCAATTTCAATAAAATGCAACTAGATCTAGTATGAATTGGCGATCAGAACATATATGGATAGAACTTATAGCGGGGTCTCGAAAAACAAGTAATTTCTGCTGGGCCTTTATCCTTTTTTTAGGTTCATTAGGGTTTTTATTAGTTGGAATTTCCAGTTATCTTGGTAGAAATTTGATATCTTTATTTCCGCCTACGCAAATCATTTTTTTTCCACAGGGGATCGTGATGTCTTTCTACGGAATTGCGGGTCTCTTTATTAGCTCTTATTTGTGGTGCACAATTTCGTGGAATGTAGGTAGTGGTTATGATCGGTTCGATAGAAAAGAAGGAATAGTGTGTATTTTTCGTTGGGGATTTCCTGGAAAAAATCGTCGCATCTTCCTCCAATTCTTTATGAAAGATGTCCAGTCCATCAGAATAGAAGTGAAAGAGGGTATTTATGCTCGTCGTGTCCTTTATATGGAAATCAGAGGCCATGGCGCTATTCCTTTGACTCGTACTGATGAGAATTTGACTCCACGAGAACTTGAGCAAAAAGCTGCTGAATTGGCTTATTTCTTGCGTGTACCAATTGAAGTATTTTAAAAAATGAATTGAAACTGAAATGAAAAGAATGAATGCTTTTTTTCTTTTCAATAGAGAGATTATATCTTGTAGATTCTCTTTTTTTTTGTTTTGTCAATCAATTTTTCTTTTTATCCCTTTTTGTACTTCTTAATTACCAAACGATTGGGATGCTTATAACGATAGCTTTTTTGTCTTGTTTTGGTAGTCATTTTTTTTATCAGAATCACAATATTCTTCAGAAAATTCTCTCAATTATTCCCGGACTATGCGTCGTTTTTTTTTTTTTTCAAAAAATTGGATATTTTGATAGAAAGAGAGTTCTTTCGTTTCAAAATCTGAATAATATTTGTTACTTGAAGGGGCTCTTTCATGCATTTCTTTATTGAAAGGGGTCACTCTCTTCGAATTTTAGCAAGTGATAGATTTGGAAACAATCTCTTTATTCGAAGTGGATTCTTTTTTATTCCATTTCTGTATTATTTATAAATTCAAGTACTAACCGCTGAATCATACACAAAAAAAGCGGGGAATAGATTCGTGGGCTCGATAACTTGTAATAGAACTGATCCTTGATAGGAATATTAGTTAGTATCGTATAGCGTCAACGAATGGGGTGAGTTCATTAAAAATTCAAAGACGGAAAAATGGCAAAAAAGAAAGCATTCATTCCCCTTCTATATCTTGCATCTATAGTATTTTTGCCCTGGTGGATCTCTCTCTCATTTACTAAAAGTCTGGAATCTTGGGTTACTAATTGGTGGGATACTAGGCAATCCGAAATTTTTTTGAATGATATTCAAGAAAAGAGTATTCTAAAAAAATTCATAGAATTAGAGGAACTCTTACTCTTGGACGAAATGATAAAGGAATACCCGGGAACACATCTAGAAAAGCTTCGTATCGGAATCTACAACGAAACGATCCAATTGATCAAGATGCACAATGAAGATTGTATCCATACGATTTTGCACTTCTCGACAAATATGATCTGTTTCGTTATTCTAAGTGGTTATTCTATGCTAGGTAATGAAGAACTTGTTATTCTTAACTATTGGGTTCAAGAATTTCTATATAACTTAAGCGACACAATCAAAGCCTTTTCCATTCTTTTAGTAACTGATTTATGTATAGGATTCCATTCGCCCCACGGTTGGGAACTAATGATTGGATCTGTCTACAAAGATTTTGGATTTGCTCATAATGATCAAATTATATCCGGTCTTGTTTCTACCTTTCCGGTCATTCTAGATACAATTTTAAAATATTTGATTTTCCGTTATTTAAATCGTGTATCTCCCTCACTTGTAGTGATTTATCATTCAATGAATGACTGAAAAATGATTCACTGATCCAATTAGAATGGTTGGTTGTTACTTTGTACATAAGCAAAACATTCAAAACTGTACTTATTCTTTTTACTCATACAAGGGATTCGATTCCTCCTATATTCTATTCCATTACAATAAAATTCTTTTAGTACATAGCAGAATCATAGATAGGGAACTATACTAGACTAAGAACCCACCTAATTTTATTGTATAAATTTTCGATACCAATGATTGGACCATGCAAACTATAAATACCCTTTTTTCTTGGATAAAGGAAGAGATTACTCGATCCATTTCCGTATCGCTCATGATATATATAATAACTGGGGCACCCGTTTCAAATGCCTATCCCATTTTTGCACAGCAGGGTTATGAAAATCCACGCGAAGCGACCGGCCGTATTGTATGTGCCAATTGCCATTTAGCTAATAAACCCGTGGATATTGAGGTTCCACAGGCGGTACTTC